TACCTGTTTATATTATTTAGGAAGAATACCACCCCCTTTTTTGAGTAAAAAACTGTTAGAAATTAAAGAAAGCAATGAATTTTATAAAAACGGAAAAAAAAAGGATGTCGAAACAAATTTGCAAAGGATACGAACGAAACAAAAAAGATCCAACAACAAAGATATTTTTCCTTCGATTTTTTTGAAAAAAGAAAAGAATTTGTACAAACTGGATGAGCAGAAAGATAAGTTACAAAAACCTCTTATAAATATTCTTTTCAATTATAAACGATGGAATCGTCCATTTCGATATATAAAAAATAATCAATTTGAAAACATCGTAAAAAATGAAATTTCAGAATTTTTTTTTCATACATATCAACGTGATGGAAGAGAAAAAATCTATTTTACGTATCCACAAAATTTATCAACTTTTCAAAAAATGATGGAAACAAAAATAGATATCTTCACAATAAATAAAATTTCCTATGATGATTTATCTAATCATTCGAGCTATAGCAATGAAGAAAAAAGAAACAAATTGAGCAATGAATTTATAAATAGAACAAAACTGATAGATAAGGAATTTATTTCTCTCGATATATTCGAAAATAGAATTCGATTATGTAATGATGAAACTAAAAAAAAATATTTCACTAAAATAAAAGATCCTTTCTTAAACGGACCCTTTCGTGGACGAATCAAAAAAGGTTTTTCAACCTCAATACAACATGAAAAAACTTACAAAAAAAATAACATTTTGATAAATAAAATTCAAGAAATCTTTCTTTATAATTCTAATAAGATTCCTAAAAAGAATAATAGGAATTATCCAAAATTAGAGGAAAATATAAAAACATTTGATAATAAATTATCAGTAACTACATTTCTTTTGAATCTAATCAGTAAATTTTCAAAAAAATTAGTGTCAAGCTTAAATGATGAAGTACTAGATTTATTTCCAGAACATGAACAAGTAAAAAAGAATTCTAATTATGAAGAAGAAAAAAAACTAATAATCAAAATATTATTTGATGCAATTACAACTTATTTGAACGAAAAAACAAAAGTAAATAAAAATCACACTAAGTCTATTAAAATAAACGAAATCTGTAAAAAAGTACCTCGGTGGTCATACAAATTTATGGACGAATTAGAACAACTAGGTGGAAAAATTGAAGCAGATAATTCTCAAATTCGTTCTAGAAAATCCAAACGTGTAGTCATTTTAACTAATAAATATAAATTTTTTAAGAAATACAATACTTATAATGATCTTGGAGATACTGAAAATACTGAAAAAAAAAACGAATTGGCTTTAAGACGTTATTCCCAACAATCGGATTTTCGGAGAGACATAATCAAAGGATCTATCCGTGCTCAAAGACGTAAAACAGTTACTTGGAAATTTTTTCAAAAAAGGGTGCATTCGCCTCTTTTTTTGGATAAAATTGAAAAATCATTATTCTTTTCTTTTCATAGTTTCGAATCAATGAAAATATTTTTTATGTTAAAAATTTGGATTCGAAAAAAAACAGAATTTAAAATTTTAGGTTATATAGATGAAAAAACAAAAAAAAGTCCGAAAAAAGAGGAGGAAAAAAAAAAGGAAAATGAGGAAAGAAACCGTATAGAAATAGCAGAAGCCTGGGATAGCATTATATTTGCTCAAGTAATCAGAGGTGTTTTATTAATAACCCAATGCATTATTCGGAAATATATTATATTACCTTCATTGATAATAATGAAAAATATGATTCGTATACTATTTTTCCAAATTCCAGAATGGTCCGAAGATTATAGGGATTGGAAGAGAGAAATGTATATTAAATGCACATATAACGGCGTTCAATTATCCGAAAGAGAGTTTCCTCAAAAATGGCTAACAGATGGGATTCAGATAAAAATATTATTTCCTTTTCGTCTAAAACCTTGGCATAAATCTAAAATACGATGTAATAAAAAGAAAAAAGATTCAATGAAAAAAAAGAACTTTTGTTTTTTAACAGTTTGGGGGATGGAAGTCGAATTGCCTTTTTCTAGTTCCCCGAAAAATCGCTTTTCATTTTTCGACCCCATTTTCAAAGAACTAAAAAAAAAAACGAAACAATTTGAATTTTTCACCTTTCTAGTTCTAAAAGTTTTCAGTGAAAAATTCAAACTGTTTCTAAATATCGTAATAGAAAAAGCAAAATGGATCATTAAAAGTATTCTTGAAAGTTTTATAAAAAGTATAGTATTCCTAACGAAAAAAAGAAAACAATTTTTAAAATCTATGTTTATTCAATTGAAACCCAAAAAACTAGATGAATTGAGCGAAAACAAAAAAGATTCAACAATTTTTAAAAATAATCCAATGATTTATGAAGCAAGCATTTCAATTCAATCGATAAAGTCGACAAATTGTTCATTGAAAAAAAAATCTATAAAGGATCTGAATACTAAAAGAAAAGTAGTTATCAAAAAAATAGAAAAACTGAAAAAAGAAGAAAAGAAAAGAGGACTTGTAATTTCAGAGACAAATATTCATTCGAACAAAACAATTTATGATAGTAAAAGAATAGAATTCGAAAAAAAAATTTTGCAAATATTACAAAGAAGAAATATTAGATTAACTAAAAAATCACATTCTTTTTTGAAATTTTTAATCAAAAAAATATACATAGATATCTTTCTATATATCATTTGTATTCCGAAGATCCATATACAACCTTTTCTTGAATCAACAAAAAAATTTTTAAATAAATGGATTTACGATAATGAAACAAATGCAGAAAGAACTTATAAAACAAATCAAAGTATAATTCCCTTTATTTCAAAATTACACAAATATTTTAATCATAGGAATTTGAATTCACATAATTATTTTGATGTCTACTTTTTGTCACAAGCATATGTATTTTTCAATTTGTTACAAACCCGAATTATTAACATAAACATATATAAGTTAAGACTTGTTTTTCAATATCATAAAAATTTTTTTTTTTTTAAAAATCAAATAAAGAATTCTTTTTTTGGAGCACAAGGAATAGTTCATTCTAAATTAAAACAAAAGAACCCTAAACTAAATCAATGGACAAATTGGTTAAAGAATCATTATTATCAATATGACTTATCTAACAGTAGATGGTCCAAATTAGTATCACAAAAATGGAGAAATAGAATCACTAAATGTGGTGTAGCTCAAAATAAAAATTTAACCAAATGGGATTCATATGGAAAAAGCCCATTCATTCTTTACAAAGAACAACAAGGAGTCGCATTAAAAAAAAAAATTCGAAAACAATATAGATACGATCTTTTATCCTATAATTTTATGAATTATGCAAATAAGAAAGACTCATATATTTATCGATATAGATCCCTATTTCAATCAAATAAAAACACATTGATTTCTTCTAATTACAATACGTATAAAAAAGACTTCTTTGATAGAATAAGTAATATTTTTATCAAGAATTCTATAGTAGAAGACGCTATTCTTATAGATATGGAAAAAAATCCGAATAGAAAATATTTGGATTGGATGGGAATCCATAGAGAAATACTAAATCGTTCCATATCGAATCCGGAATTTTGGTTCTTTTCCAAATTTGTGATATTTTATAATGCATATAGGGGTAACTCGCAAATTATACCAATCCAATTACTTTATTTACATTCTAAAGTTTCTAAAGTAAATAAAAATGTTAGTGAAAAGAATATTACTAGAAAGAAAAAAAGAATAGATGTTTTTAGAGCATCGAAAAAAAAGGAATTTATTGAATTGGAGTTAGAGACTAGAAATCGAGCAAAAGGAGAATACCCCGATCGAATAAATCTTGAATTCTCCCGATCAAACCAAGAATATATTGAAAACAATTATGTAGGAAGGGGCAGTGAAAAAAATAGTAATGTTATAAATAAAAAAAAAGCCAAGAACAATATGGAGGCAGAACTTCATTTCTTAGTAAGAAATTTTTTGACTTTACATTTAAACTGGAAAAATTTATTAGGTCAAAAGATCTTTAACAATGTCAAAGTATATTGTCTCCTGATTAGATTGACAAATTTAAGAAAAATGACTATAGCCTCTATTCAAAGAGGAGAGCTAGGTCTAGATATTATGATGATTCAAAATCAGAAGAATTTAACTCTTCCAGGCTTAAGGAAAAATAAAAATAATAAATTTAGGAAAAAAGAATTATTTGTTATCGAACCAGTTCGCTTGTCTAGAAAAAATCATAAACAATTTTTTAAGTATAAAACGATGGAGCTTTCATTAATTCATAAGAATAAACGCAAAATTGATCAAAAATACTCAGAAAAAATTCATGTTAATAAGAAAGATTTTGATAAATACATTACAAGAACAAGAGATCAAAACATAACAGAAAAAAAAGAAAAAGAGAATTTGAATTTACTTGTTCCTGAAAACATTTTATCCGCTAGACGTCGTAGAGAGTTGAGAATTAGAATTTGTTTAGATCCAAATAATATAAATAGTATGCATAGAAACACAATATTTTATAATGAAAATAAAGTCAAAAATGGTTTTCAAGTTTTGACTAAAAAAAGAAATGAGAAAGAGAAAAAAAAACTAATGAATTTCCAAATTTTTCTTTGGCCAAAATATCGATTAGAAGATTTAGCTTGTATAAATCGTTATTGGTTTAATACCCATAATGGAAGCCGTTTCAGTATAGTAAGAATACATTTGTATCCGCGTGTGAAAATTTGTTAATCTAATTTTGTCTTCTATTTAGCATATGTATCTATCTATATATAGATACATATGCTAAAGAAATACACGCATTTTGGTATGGCATTGATTTTAATTCAATGATGTATACATTAGACAAAAAAAGAGAATTCAATTTACAAAATTCTCTTTTTTTATCTAATGTATACAATTTTTTTTGAATCTATCAAACTAGTCTCCTTTATATCTATTTAAATTGGATTGATTTCATTTATAAAAAAAAAAAAAATTCGATTTCGGATTTATATCAAAAAATTCAAAATGAGTGTCATTATAATTACTGATCAATAAAAATATCTATAAAAAAAATCGAGGAGAAGGGAAAACTTTTATTTTTTTATGGTAAAAAATTCATTTATACCTTTTATTTCACAAGAAAAAAAAGGAAAAAAACCGGGATTGGTTGAATTTCAAATATTCCAATTTACCAATAGAATACGAAGACTTACTTCACATTTTGAATTGCACCCAAAAGACTATTCATCCCAAACAGGTTTACGTAAAATTTTGGGAAAACGACAAAGATTACTGTCTTATTTGTCAAAGAAAGATGGAATACGGTATAAAAAATTAATCAATCAGTTTGATATTCGGCAGTCACAAATTCGTTAAATTGAAGAGTAATTTTCAATTATTCGATTTATTAGATCTTGAATTTTGATGAACTTTTTTTTTAAGCGATTCATAAAAGAATAAATCGAGCAAAAACCTATGAATATCTCAACTATAAGAAAGGACTTCATGATAGTCAATATGGGTCCTCACCACCCATCAATGCACGGTGTTCTTAGACTTATTGTTACTCTAGATGGTGAGGATGTTATGGATTGTGAACCGATATTGGGTTATTTACACAGAGGAATGGAAAAAATAGCGGAAAACCGAACAATTATACAATATCTGCCTTATGTAACACGTTGGGACTATTTAGCTACTATGTTCACAGAAGCAATAACTGTAAATGGACCAGAACAGTTGGGAAATATTCAAGTACCTAAAAGAGCCAGCTATATCCGAGTAATAATGTTGGAGTTAAGCCGTATAGCTTCTCACCTACTATGGCTAGGACCTTTTATGGCAGATATTGGTGCACAAACCCCTTTTTTCTATATTTTCAGAGAAAGAGAATTCATATATGATCTATTTGAAGCTGCGACAGGTATGAGAATGATGCATAATTTTTTTCGTATCGGGGGGGTAGCGACTGATCTACCTTATGGTTGGATAGATAAATGTTATGATTTCTGCGATTATTTTTTAACAAGTATTGCTGAATATCAAAAACTTATTACGCGAAATCCTATTTTTTTAGAACGGGTTGAGGGCGTAGGTGTAGTTGATGTAAAAGAAGTTATTAATTGGGGTTTATCAGGACCGATGCTTCGGGCTTCCGGAATACAATGGGATCTACGTAAAGTGGATAATTATGAATGTTACGAAGAATTTCATTGGGAAGTTCAATGGCAAAAAGAAGGAGATTCATTAGCTCGTTATTTAGTTCGAATTGGTGAAATGGTGGAATCCATAAAAATTATTCAACAGGCTTTGGAAGGACTTCCCGGCGGGCCATATGAAAATTTAGAAATCCGCTGCTTTGATAGAGAAAAAGAGCCAGAATGGAATGAGTTTGAGTATCGATTTATTAGTAAAAAATCGTCTCCGAGTTTTGAATTGCCAAAACAAGAACTTTATGTAAGAATTGAAGCCCCCAAGGGAGAATTAGGAATTTTTCTAATAGGGGATCAAAATGGTTTTCCTTGGAGATGGAAAATTCATCCGCCGGGTTTTATCAATTTGCAAATTCTTCCTCAATTAGTTAAAAGAATGAAATTGGCCGATATTATGACAATACTAGGTAGCATAGATATTATTATGGGAGAAGTTGATCGTTGAAATGATAATTGATTTAACAGAAATACAAGATATACATTTTTTTTTCAGATTGGAATTTTTTAAAGAGATATATGGAATTCTTTGGATATTTGTGCCTATTTTTATTTTTATAGTAGGAATTATTATAAGTGTACTAGCAATTGTATGGTTAGAAAGAGAAATATCTGCAGGGATACAACAGCGTATTGGACCTGAATACACCGGTCCTTTTGGAGTTCTTCAAGCTCTAGCAGACGGAACAAAATTACTTTTTAAAGAGAATCTTATTCCATCTAGAGGAGATATTCGTTTATTTAGTTTTGGACCATCTATATCAGTCATATCCATTATATTAAGCTATTCAGTAATTCCTTTTGGCTATAACTTTGTTTTATCTGATCTGAATATTGGTGTTTTTTTATGGATTGCTATTTCGAGTATTGCCCCCATTGGACTTCTTATGTCAGGATATGGGTCAAATAATAAATATTCTTTTTTGGGTGGTCTACGAGCAGCTGCTCAATCAATTAGTTATGAAATACCATTAACTCTATGTGTGTTATCGATATCTCTATGTGTGCTTCGTTGAGACAGAAATTTTTTGATACTATTTGCTATACGCCTCTCCTTTTATTTGTAGTAAAGTACAAAAAGAATATATAAAGAATAATATGATTTTGGCATTTGGATTGAATAATTGAATCAGATAGTTATATGAGTGCAATAAAACAGCTTTTATTGAATCTAATTTATAGAATACTATATTACTTATAGAGAAAGTATGATGATTTCAAATTGCAGTAAAAAAATTGAGTCTAATTTTCTATGTATAAGAATAAGGTGAAAAAATCAATGAAATTCTAGAATTATATTATATATATATAGATAGATAGAAGTGGTTGTTTTTCCCAAGATTTGTTGATTAGTAATCCTGTCTTGAAGCGGGCGCAAAAGAACAACCTTTTTCAAATTTTCAATATCATTTGTATGAATTAGTATACATATATTAACAAAATTAAAAGGGATTAATAAAAAAAATGAATGGATGGCTAGAAACACCAAAATACACAAAAGATTAGTAACGTATATTTATTTTTTAAAATATCCAAAAGAGTCTTTATGTATAATAGAAAAAGAATACTATAAGGGGACTTGAAGTTGGTAGAAAAAATAAGGCAGTACTCCCCACAATTCCGATCTAGAGTATACTTCCCTCCATTGATTGAATAAATAACTATCAGGAACGAAAGAATCCTTTAATTTTTTGAAGTCCCCTTTCTTTTGCTTGCACAAAAAGGAATAGGATAATAGGTCAAAGTGATCTCCTTTTTCTTTTTTGTCTTATATCCTCCATATTTATGGAGATAGTAAGAATTTAAAAAAGGAACATCTAATTCTTTTTCGGAATCGAAAATGATGTGTGAGTTCTTGATAATTTTAAAAGAGTATTTGATGCAAAAATTAAATTAAGTTATTACTCAACAAATTTAAATTTGAGAATTTTTTAAAGGATGAGATCAATTCAGAAGTACCTTATTGTATTTTTTATTTCTCTAAATAAATTAAAGAAATGTTCAAATGTATTTTTATTTTTTAAATAAATGTATTTATTTAAAATTTTTTTATTAGAACAGACAGAATTCAATGGGTCTAATGCAGAACCGTCCGATAAAATCGAATCTTATCTATCTTAGGGATATATCAAGAGATAAAAAATCGGCCCGGTCCTTATATTTTTTGAAGGCTTTAAAGGAGCCGTATGAGATGAAAATCTCATGTACGGTTCTGTAATAGAGATGGTAACAGTAATGTCATCACCGACTAGGATTATCTAACAGTTTAAGTACAGTTGATATAGTTGATGCACAATCCAAATATGGTTTTTTGGGATGGAATTTGTGGCGTCAACCTATGGGTTTCCTCGTTTTTCTAATCTCTTCCCTAGCAGAATGTGAAAGATTACCTTTTGATTTACCGGAAGCGGAAGAAGAACTAATAGCGGGTTATCAAACCGAATATTCCGGTATCAAATTTGGTTTATTTTACGTTGCTTCCTATTTAAACCTATTAGTTTCTTCCTTATTTGTAACAGTTCTTTATTTTGGTGGTTCAAATATCTCTATTCCGTACATCTTCGTTTCTAACTTTTTTGAAATAAAGAAAACATACGGAGTTTTTGTAACGATAATTGGTATCTTTATTACACTAGTGAAAACTTATTTATTCATATTCGTTTCTATCACAACAAGATGGACTTTGCCTAGGCTAAGAATAGATCAATTATTAAATCTTGGGTGGAAGTTTCTTTTACCCATTTCTCTCGGTAATCTATTATTAACAACGTCGTCTCAACTATTTTCACTGTAAAAAAAATGTGGACCTTCTATATTCAAAATTAAGAACTTGTTTTCAACAAGAGAAAGAAAAAAAATATTCAGAGCTATTCATGATATGTTCCTTATGGTAACTGAATTCATAAATTATAGTGAACAAATAATCCGAGCTGCTAGGTATATTGGTCAAGGTCTCATGATTACCTTATCTCACGCAAATAGGTTACCCGTAACTATTCAATATCCTTATGAAAAAATAATCTCATCAGAACGTTTTCGCGGTCGAATACATTTTGAATTTGATAAATGCATTGCTTGTGAAGTATGTGTTCGTGTCTGTCCTATAGATCTACCCATTGTTGATTGGAAACTAGAAACTGATATTCGAAAGAAACGGTTGCTTAATTACAGTATTGATTTTGGAATCTGTATATTTTGTGGTAACTGTATTGAGTATTGTCCAACAAATTGTTTATCAATGACCGAAGAATATGAACTTTCAACTTATGATCGCCACGAATTGAATTATAATCTAATTGCTTTGGGTCGTTTACCAGTATCAGTAATAGATGATTATACAATTCGAACAATTCAAATAAAATGATTTCTAAAATTCTTCTAAAAACAAAAATAATAGAATATCTCTCTCATAATAGAATATCTCTCTCTATATATATAAAGATATTCTATTATTTTGAAATGACTCTTTGGCATAAAGAAAAGAATGAAATGACATTGATCCTATAACAACTGTACCTAATAGCAATTCACATATCTTATCTTAGGATTTGGTTAAATTCTATGCACAGAGAATTTTCGTATTTAACAAGTTTTTTCCTGGTCATATCAATAAGGTCATGAAATTTCTATTTATCTCTTATCATATAATGGATTTGTCCGAATCGCTACATGATTTTATTTTAGTCTTTCTTGGATCAGGTCTTATATTAGGAAGTCTAGGAGTAGTATTCTTTACGAATCCGATTTTTTCTGCTTTTTCATTGGGACTAGTTCTTGTTTGTGTATCTTTATTCTATATTTTCTCAAACTCCCATTTTGTAGCTGCCTCACAGCTACTTATTTACGTGGGCGCTATAAATGTTTTAATAATCTTTGCTGTGATGTTTATGAATGGTTCCGAATATTACCAAAATTTTCGTGTTTGGACCGTTGGGGATGGAATTACTTTGATGGTTTGTACCAGTATCTTTCTTTCACAAATAACTACTATTTTAGATACATCATGGCACGGGATTATTTGGACGACAAGACCCAATCAGATTTTAGAGCAAGATTTGATAAGTACTAGTCAACAAATTGGAATTCATTTATCAACAGATTTTTTTCTTCCATTTGAACTAATTTCAATAATTCTTTTAGTTGCTTTAATAGGTGCAATTTTTGTGGCTCGCCAATAAGAAAGTTTTAGAACTAATAATATAAATCACAATTTGTTAGATTTTATCACATTTCTTTTTTGTTGAATTCTATGTTAACGAAAAAGAATATTTATGTATAAAATCTTTTTGCGAATACTTGATTTTGTTGTAGACTTATTATGTTAGGCAATAAAATCCGTTGAATTCATATTCAGATCGAAATGAATAAAAATTGAAAAGGAGTTGGTCAATGATATTCGAGCATGCACTTGTTTTGAGTGCTTCTTTATTTTCTATAGGTATCTATGGATTGATCACGAGCCGAAATATGGTTAGAGCCCTTATGTGTCTTGAACTTATACTGAATGCAGTTAATATGAATCTCGTAACCTTTTCTGATTTTTTTGATAGGCGGCAATTAAAAGGAAATATTTTTTCAATTTTTGTTATAGCTGTTGCAGCCGCTGAAGCAGCTATCGGACCGGCTATTGTTTCCTCAATATATCGTAATAGAAAATCAACCCGTATCAATCAATCAAATTTGTTGAATAAATAGTATTACTCATCAAAAAAAAGTATAATTTTGAATAGTGTGTACTATATAATCAATTCAAATTAGCATAAATGAGATATCCATTTTCATCATGTTTGCGAAAACAAAGATAAGAAATCAAAGTATCTTGGTTCTATTCTCTTATTATTAATAGAATCTATCAGTCTATTTTTTCTAGCAAAATTATTATAAATCATTGATTCATCTGGTATCTAATATATATATATATATAATTGGTTTACCCATTTACTAGATTGAAAATGTTGAATTTTTGATGTTCAAGGATTATGATCCAATGTCACATTCAGTCAAGATTTATGATACATGTATAGGATGTACTCAATGTGTCCGAGCCTGCCCAACAGATGTATTAGAAATGATACCTTGGGACGGATGTAAAGCTAAACAAATTGCTTCTGCCCCAAGAACAGAGGACTGTGTTGGTTGTAAGAGGTGTGAATCCGCCTGTCCGACGGATTTCTTAAGTGTTAGAGTTTATTTATGGCATGAAACAACTCGAAGCATGGGTCTAGCTTATTGATACGTTTCAAAAAGAACCGCATACAAGTACTTTTTTTTACTGGCAAAAACCCGGGCTCAAAATAAAAAATATTTTGTTTTTTTTTTTAAGCCCGGGTTTTTGTAGTCTAAGTATATCTTATTTTTATCACGAATGATTTTCCTTGGTTAACAACAGTTGTAGTTTTGCCAATAGTCGGAGGTTCTTTAATTGTCTTATTTCCCCATAAAGGAAATAAGACAATTAAATGGTATACTTATTGTATATGTTTCATAGATCTCCTTCTAATAGCCTATGTATTTTGTTATCATTTCGAATTGGATGATCCACTAATCCAATTGACAGAAAATTATAAATGGATCCATTTTTTTGACTTTTACTGGAGATTCGGAATAGATGGACTCTCTCTAGGACCCCTTTTATTAACGGGATTTATCACTACGTTAGCTACGTTATCGGCTCAGCCGGTTACTCGAGAATCTAAATTATTCTATTTTCTGATGTTAGCAACGTATAGTGGTCAACTAGGAACATTTTCTTCTCGAGACATTTTACTTTTTTTTATCATGTGGGAATTAGAATTAATTCCCGTTTATCTACTTTTATCTATGTGGGGTGGAAAAAAACGTTTGTATTCAGCTACAAAGTTTATTTTGTACACTGCGGGAAGTTCTGTTTTTTTATTACTGGGAATTCTGGGTATGAGTTTCTATAGTTCTAATGAACCAACATTAAATTTTGAATCATTAACTAATCAATCATATCCCGTGGCACTGGAAATAATCTTCTATATGGGATTTCTTATTGCTTTTGCTGTCAAATCACCAATTATACCCTTACATACATGGTTACCTGATACCCACGGAGAGGCGCATTACAGCACTTGTATGCTTTTAGCCGGAATATTATTAAAAATGGGAGCTTATGGGTTGGTTCGAATTAATATGGAATTCTTATCTCGCGCTCATTCTATATTTTGTCCCTGGTTAATGCTATTAGGTTCAATTCAAATAATCTATGCAGCTTCAACATCTCTTGGTCAACGCAATGTAAAAAAAAGAATAGCTTATTCCTCGGTATCTCATATGGGTTTCTTAATTTTAGGAATTGGTTCTATAAGCGAGACAGGGCTGAATGGGGCTATTTTACAAATAATCTCTCACGGATTTATTGGTGCTGCGCTTTTTTTCTTGGCGGGAACTAGTTATGATAGACTACGTCTTCTTTATCTCGACGAAATGGGTGGAATGGCTATCCCAATGCCAAAAATATTCACGATTTTCACTACCTTATCGATGGCTTCTCTTGCATTACCGGGCATGAGCGGTTTTGTTGCAGAATTTAGAGTCTTATTGGGAATAATTACCAATCAAAAATATCTTTTAATCACAAAAATACTCATCACTTTTGTAACCGCAATTGGAATGATATTAACTCCTATTTATTCATTATCTATCTTACGTCAAATGTTCTATGGATACAAGCTTTTTAATACACCAAATTCTTATTTTTTTGATTCGGGGCCACGAGAATTATTTATTTCAATTTCTATCCTTATACCCGTAATAAGTATTGGCATTTATCCAGATTTTATTTTTTCATTTTCGGCTGACAAGGTTGAAGCTATTCTCTCTCATTTTTTATAGATAGTTTTCGGGAATAAATGAAAAAGAAAAAATAGAAAGAAATCCGATGCACAATAAAAAAAAATGGATTTCTTTTTGTATTTTATTAATTACATAAAAATTAATTTGAATTCGAATTGAATATGTTTGTTTTTTGTGAGAACCCCTTGAATCACTATTACATTACTTGATTCAATGGGGTCTTTATCATTTTATTGGGAGTTTTTTTCTTATTCTATAAAATGTTCCCAATATTTGTTAAATTCTTTTTTTAATTTAATTAGATGTAAATGAACCATAACTATGTAGTCCTATTCCTAAAAGATTTATCCCTAAATAACATATCCAAATTATAAGAAAGCCCATGGAGGCCACTATTGAAGAATTTAGATATTCCAATTTTTGATTTTTTCTAGTATGTAAATAAATCGCGAAAATAGTCCAAGTAATAAAAGCCCAAGTTTCCTTTGGATCCCAATTCCAATATGATCCCCATGCCTCATTAGCCCATACTGCTCCTGATATATTACCTATTGTTAAAAAGATAAAACCTAGACTAATAGTACGGTAACCCCAACGATCCAATTGTTGAATAAATTGATATCTATAATAATTTCTATAAGACGAATAAGACAGAAAAGGAGTTTTTTTTAAAAGATTATTTTTATCATTCATATTCATGTATTTGATTTCAGCAAAAGAAAAGGATTCATTAAAAAAAAAGAAAGTCTTGCTTTTACCAATAATTTGTATCAGTTCTTGAAAAGTAATGACTAAAATAGCCACTGATAATAATGATCCACATAAAAGAGTTGTATAACCCAATATCATCATACTTACGTGCATCATTAACCAATGGGACTGTAAAGCAGGCACTAATATTAAGGATTCATGCATTTCGGTTAAAAGACCCGAAGTAGCAAAGCCTTGGGTAAAAAGAATACTTGGTGTTATTATTGTATTGAAATAGTAGTTTTTTTTTTTTTTTAAGCAAAGAACCATATAAAAGATAGAAAAAGTCCATGAAAGAAATATGAATGATTCATATAAATTACTAAATGGTAAATGGCCCGAAAAAATCCAACGAGTAACTAACAATCCTGTGATACAAAAAAAAGTTATTATCATGCCTTTTTTGAACGAATTGTAGAATCCTATTATTTCATTGCCTAAGAATAAGGTTATCAAATGAATTGAAATTAAAAGAGATACGACCGAAAACGATATATGAGTTAATATATGCTCTAAAGTAGAAAATACCATAACCATATTGAATGAAAAAATAGAAATACTAGGAATAGAAATAAGAATTCATTATAGGACCTATTTTTTAGAAGATAAGATGTCATGCCGCTACTCGGACTCGAACCGAGATGCTCTAGCACTGCTTCCTAAGAGCAGCGTGTCTACCAATTTCACCATAGCGGCTTACTCGAAAGCATAATAACCAAATTTGAGTAAATTGTCGAGATTCAAAGAATCAATTCAAATACAATATTTGTTTACTAAACATGAAATCAAATAATTTTAAAGAATTCTATTAGAATCTATTATATATATATAATGTAAATTTAGAATCTATTATATATATAATCTAAATATCCTAAATTCATAAATGAATATTCTATTAGATATCAATTTTATATTCATATTTTTGTATTTCAAAAAGATTCGTTGAGTCAAGTTAATTGAAATTATTCTAACGTTTGTATTTTTTACAGAAAAAGCTTTTTGAATTCCCCGTAAAAATAGATTGCGCTAATGAAAAAGCTTTTAATGCTGTAAAATATCCCTTCTTTTTCCATAAAGTCTTCCGAAGAATTTTTTTTGAAAGAGACGTGCGCTTTTTTGGAACTGCCATAGAATTAGTATAGTTTTTGATTGTTATATCATTTTATGTGAAAGACATTTTTCTGTAAATTAAAATAAGTTTCTCTCTAATTAGACATATATTTTATAGAATTTAATTTCTATTTTTTTACTCTTTTCAATATTGAATAGTATAATAATATAATACTTTTTAGAATTATAAAGTTTTCCAAACATCGCTATTTCTTATTGTAATAAAAACTTAATTAGTTAAGTTAATGAACTAAACTAATGTTAAAAAAATATTGTCCAAAGATTCAGAATAATTAAGAATCGATTCTTCTATTTTATTAAATTCTATGTTTTTTTGTTATTAACCGAATCCATTCCTTTACATTACAAAAAAGATAAAAGAAAAACCTAAGAAACAAAATTCATTAGAATCAGAATCATAATTTTTTTTCTTTATTGTATGGAATATACACATCAATATTCATGGATCATACCTTTTATTCCATTCCCAGTTCCGATGTTAATAGGAGTGGGACTTCTACTTTTTCCGACGGCAACGAAAAAGATTCGCCGTATTTGGGCTTTTCCAAGTATCTTATTGTTAACTATAGTTATGATTTTTTCGCTTGATTTGTCTATTCATCAAATCAAGAATAGTTCGATTTTTGAATATGTATGGTCTTGGACCATAAATAATGATATTTCTTTAGAGTTTGGGTACTTGATCGATTCACTTACTTCTATTATGTCAATATTAATTACTACGGTTGGCATTCTCGTTCTTATTTATAGTGATAATTATATGTCTCATGATCAAGGATATTTGAGATTTTTTGCTTATATGACTCTTTTTAATATTTCAATGTTGGGATTAGTTACTAGTTCGAATTTGATACAAATTTATTTTTTTTGGGAATTAATTGGAATGTGTTCTTATTTATTAATAGGCTTTTGGTTCACCCGCCCTATTGCGGCAAATGCTTGTCAAAAAGCATTTGTAACTAATCGTGTAGGGGATTTTGGTTTATTATTGGGAATTTTAGGTATTTATTGGATAACGGGGAGTTTGGAATTTCGGCATTTGTTTCAAATTATAAATAATTTGATTTCTAAAAATGAAATGAATCTTTTTTTTGTTACTCTGTTTGCCCTCTTGCTATTTTGTGGTTCAGTTGCCAAATCGGCCCAATTTCCTCTTCATGTATGGCTACCCGATGCTATGGAGGGGCCTACTCCAATTTCCGCCCTTATACATGCTGCTACTATGGTAGCCGCGGGAATTTTTCTTGTGGCTCGACTTCTTCCTCTTTTCGTAGTTCTACCCGAAATAATGAACGCAATAGCTTTTATAGGTATAATAACAGTAATATTAGGAGCTACTTTAGCTATTGCTCAAAAAGATATTAAGAAAAATTTGGCCTATTCTACAATGTCTCAATTGGGTTATATGATGTTAGCTCTGGGTATGGGATCTTATCGAGGTGCTTTATTTCATTTGATTACTCATGCTTATTCAAAAGCATTGTTGTTTTTAGGATCTGGATCCATTATTCATTCAATGGAAGCTCTTGTCGGATATTCTCCAGCTAAAAGTCAAAATATGGTTTTTATGGGCGGTTTAACAAAACATGTACCAATTACAAAAACTTTTTTTTTAGTGGGTACACTCTCTCTTTGCGGTATTCCACCCTTTGCTTGTTTTTGGTCTAAGGATGAGATTCTTAATGATAGTAGGTTGTATTCACCAATTTTTGCAATAATAGCTTGTTCTGCAGCAGGATTAACTGCATTTTATATGTTTCGGATTTATTTACTTGTTTTTGAAGGATATTTAAACGTTCATTTTTTGAATTTTAATGGAAAAAAAAATAGTTCATTCTATTCAATATCTTTATGGGGGAAGAAACAAGTAAAACTGAAAATAAAAAACGAAAATTTTTTCTTAGTTTTACTAAGAATCAAAAAGAATGAAATGACTTCTTTTTTTATCCGGAAGAGATATCTACATCGCGTTAATAAAAATATAAAAAATATAACACGTCTTGTTTTTGGTATTATCGATTTTGGCACTAAAAAAACTGCTTGTTTATATCCTAATGAATCTAACAATACTATGCGATTTTCTATGCTTGTTTTAGTGCTCTTTACTTTATTCGTTGGGGCCATAGGAATCTCTTTCAGCCAAGAAGGAATAGATTTGGATATATTATCAAAATTGTTAATTCCGTTTATAGACCTTTTACATAAAGATTCAAAAAATTTTGTGAATTATTATGAATTTTTCACAAACGCAACTTTTTCTGTGATTCTAACTTTTTGGGGAATATTTATAGCGTCTTTTTTTTACAAATCGGTTTATTCCTATTTAAAAAATTTGAATTTATTAAATTTATTTGAAAAAAGTTTTCTTAAAAAAAATGTTTCCGAAAATTTTCAAAATCTCATATATGATTGGTCGTATAATCATGGTTATATAGATGTTTTTTATGAAATATCTTTAATTTCCAGTATAAGAAGATTAGTGAAATTCAATTCTTTTTTTGATAAAAAAAGAATTGATGGAATTACGAATGGAATAGGTATTACAAGTTTTTTTCTGGGAGAGGTTATCAAAAATGTGGGGAGTGGGCGAATATCTTCGTATATATTATTGTATATTCTAGATATATTAATCTTT